ATCCAATTCTATTATTTAGATTAAGAGAAGTATATAAATTAAGCGAAATTAAAGAAGAAAAAGATTCCATGATAAGCAATCAGATAATTCACGAATCATTTAATCAAATTGCATCTCCGAGTTCGTCAAATTATTCATTGACGGAAAAAAAAACGAAGGATCTCGCTGATAGAACAAGTAAAATTCGAAATCAAATAAAAAGAATCTCAAAAGAGAAAAAAAAAGTAACTCCAAGAATAAATAATCTTAGTCCTAACAAAACAAATTCTAATGCTAAAAGATTCGAAAAATGGCAAATATTAAAAAGAAGAAATGCTCGATTAATCTATAAATTCCCCCCTTTTTTTAAAATTTTCATTGAAAAAATCTACACAGATCTATTTTTATCTATCATTAATATTCCCAGAATAAATACAAAACTTTTTCTTAAAGTAACAAAAAAAATTATTGATAAATCGATTTACAATAATGAAAGAAAACAAGAAAGAATTAATAAAAAAAAGAAAACTCCAATTACATTTATTTCGACTATAAAAAAGCCATTTGATAATATTAGTAATATTAAAGAAAATTCACGTATTTTTTATGACTTATCCTACGTGTCACAAGCATATGTATTTTACAAATTATCACAAATTCAAATTAGGAACTCGGTAAGATCTGTTGTTCAATATCAAAGAATCCCCCCTTTTATTAAGTCTAAAATAAAGGATTCTTTTGAAAGACAAGGAATGATTCATTCGAAATTAGCAAATAAAAAACTTCCAAGCTATGAAACGAATCAATGGAAAAACTGGTTAAAAGGACATTATCAATACCATTTATCTCAGATCGGATGGTCTAGATTAATACCAGAAAAATGGCGAAATAGAGTTCGCCAGCGTTGTATAGTTAAAAAGGAAAATTTAAGCAAACGGCATTCATATGAAAAAGACCAATTGGTTGGTTCCAAAAAAAAATCGGAAGTATATTTATTATCCAATGAAAAAAGTAATTTTCGAAAATATTATAGATATAATCTTTTATCATATAAATTTATTAATTATGATAATAAAACGGAATGTTTTTTTTATAGATTTCCCTTTCAAGAAAATAAGAACCAAGAAATTTATTATACTTATAACAGGCCTAAAAAGGCCTTTTTTGATATACTGAGGAACATCCCTATTCAAAATGATCTAGGACAAGTTGATATTCCATATATGGAAAAATCGGCCGATAGAAAAAACTTTGATTGGAAATTTTTCAATTTTTATCTTAGCCAAAAAGCCGATATTGAGACCTGGATCATTATTGATACCAATAGGAATCAAAATACTCAAATTGCTACTAACAATTCTCAAATAATTTCTAAAAAAAATATTTTTTATCTTATGATTCCAGAAACCAATTCACCAAACCCCCACAAAGGATTTTTTGATTGGATGGGAATGAATGAAAAAATACTAAAGCGCCCCATATCGAATCTGGAATTTTGGCTCTTCCCAGAATTTGTGTTACTTTATAAGGCATATAAAACAAAACCTTGGTTTATACCAAGCAAATTACTTCTTTTAAATTTAAATAGTAGTGAAAATAAAAAGATTAATGAAAAGAAAAAGATTAATTTGTTGATAGCCTCGAATAAAAAGCATCGAAATCAAGAAGAAAAAGAACCCATAAGTCAAGGAGATCATGGATCCGTTCTCTCACAACAAAAAGATATTGAAGATAATTATGCAAGCTTGGACATAAAAAAGGGGAAAAAGAGAAAACAATACAAAAGCAATACAGAAGCAGAACTAGATTTCTTCCTGAAACGTTATTTGGTTTTTCAATTGAAATGGTGCACAACTTTAAATCAAAGAATGATCAATAATATCAAGGCATATTGTCTTCTGCTTAGACTGATAGATCCAAAAAAAATGACTATAACCTCCATTCAAAAGAGAGAAATCAATTTGGATAGAATGCCGATTCAAAGTAATTTAACTCTTTCAGAATTAATGAAGAGGGGGGTATTGATTGTAGAACCACTTCGTTTGTCTGGAAAAAAAGATGGACAATTTATTATGTACCAAACCGTAGGTATTTCGTTGCTTCATAAGAGTAAGCATCAAATTAATCAAAAATATCAAGAGCAAAGATATGTTTCTAGGACAAATTTGGATGAAACAATTTCACCACATCAAAGAATAAATGAAAATAGAGACAAAAATCATTTTGATTTACTTGTTCCAGAAAATATTTTCTCGTTTAAACGTCGTAGAAAAGCGAGAATTCTAATTTGTTTCAATTCAAAGAATGAAAATTATACATATAGAAATCCAGTATTTTGGAATAGAAAGAACATAAAAAACAGCAGCCGAGTTTCACATGACAATAATTATCTTGATAGAGAGAAAAATCAATTAATGAAATTAAAGTTCTTTCTTTGGCCTAATTATCGATTAGAAGATTTAGCTTGTATGAATCGTTATTGGTTTGATACCAATAATGGCAGTCGTTTCAGTATGTTAAGAATACATCTGTATCCGCGATTGAAATTCTGTGAATAATACAATTTTTCTATATATACCCTAAACCCTATTTCTATATACCCTATATATAATCTATATTAATCTATATATAATATAGGGTATATGAAAGTAAACAAATATACAGATCACGTACTTTTCTTGTCTCACATTTCATTCTAGTATTCAATATGAAATGAATTATGAATAATATCTCAATTAGTTTTCCAAATGAATCAATAGAAACTTCTTAATTTTAGGTCTAAATCCTTCGATGCAAAAATGTACCAATCTTTTTCTATTCCTATCTAAATCCAATTTCCAATTCGATTGATTGGTTTGAATTCAGAAAGGAGTTATTTGGATTAAATTATTGTATATACCACATCAAAATTAATGGCATTATTATTACTTATACTTATTACTGATCGGTAAAATCCATATCTGTACAAGGGGAAAGGAGAGTTTTTTATGGTAAAAAATTCAGTAATTTCTATTATTTCTCAAAAAGAAAATAAAGAAAATAGAGGGTCTGTTGAATTTCAAGTATTCAGTTTCACCACTAAGATAAGGAGACTTACTTCACATTTGGAATTGCACAAAAAAGACTTTTCATCTCAGAAAGGTTTGCGAAAAATTTTGGGAAAACGTCAACGACTACTAGCCTATTTGTCAAAAAGAAATAGAGGACGCTATAAAGAATTAATTGATGAGTTGGATATTCGAGAAATAAAAACTCGTTAATTTGAAGCATGATATCATTTGACGAGCTTAGTCTTGATGAGCTTAGTCGTTTAAATTTTGATGAATTTCTTTTTACTTTCAGCAATGCATGGAAGACTGACTCGGGAAAAACTTATGATTACACCAACTACAAGAAACGACCTCATGATAGTCAATATGGGCCCTCACCACCCATCAATGCACGGTGTTCTTCGACTAATCGTTACTCTCGACGGTGAAGATGTTATTGACTGTGAACCTATATTGGGTTATTTACATAGAGGAATGGAAAAAATTGCGGAAAATCGAACAATTATACAATATTTGCCTTATGTAACACGTTGGGATTATTTAGCTACTATGTTTACAGAAGCAATAACCGTAAACGGACCTGAACAGCTAGGCAATATTCAAATACCTAAAAGGGCTAGCTATATTAGAGCTATTATGCTGGAGTTAAGTCGTATCGCTTCCCATTTGTTATGGCTTGGCCCTTTTATGGCAGATATTGGGGCACAGACCCCCTTTTTCTATATTTTGCGAGAACGAGAATTGATATATGACTTATTCGAAGCTGCTACCGGTATGCGCATGATGCATAATTATTTTCGTATCGGAGGAGTCACTGCTGATCTACCTCATGGCTGGATAGATAAATGTTTAGATTTTTGCGATTATTTTTTAACTGGGGTTGCTGAATATCAAAAGCTTATTACACGAAATCCTATTTTTTTAGAACGAGTTGAAGGCGTAGGTATTATTGGCGGAGAAGAAGCATTAAATTGGGGTTTATCGGGGCCAATGCTACGAGCTTCCGGAATACAATGGGATCTTCGTAAAGTTGATCGTTATGAGTGTTATGACGAATTTAATTGGGAGATTCAATGGCAAAAAGAAGGAGATTCATTAGCTCGTTATTTAGTACGAATCGGCGAAATGACAGAATCCATAAAAATTATCCAACAGGCCCTGGAAGGAATTCCAGGGGGGCCCTATGAGAATTTAGAAAGCCGGCGCTTTGATAGAATAAAAGACCCTGAATGGAATGATTTTGAATATCGATTTATTAGTAAAAAACCTTCTCCAACTTTTGAATTATCCAAGCAAGAACTTTATGTAAGAGTCGAAGCACCAAAAGGAGAATTGGGAATTTTTCTGATCGGAGATCAGAGTGTTTTTCCTTGGAGATGGAAAATCCGACCGCCGGGGTTTATCAACTTGCAAATTCTTCCGCAGTTAGTTAAAAGAATGAAATTGGCTGATATTATGACGATACTAGGTAGTATAGATATCATTATGGGAGAAGTTGATCGTTGAAATGATAATTGATATAACAGAAATAGAAGCTATTCATTCTTTTTTCAGATTGGAATCCTTAAAAGAAGTTTATGGGCTCGTATGGATGCTTGTCCCTATTTTCATTCTTGTATTAGGAATCACACTGGGTGTACTAGTAATTGTTTGGTTAGAAAGAGAAATATCTGCAGAGATACAGCAACGTATTGGACCCGAATATGCAGGTCCTTTGGGAATGCTTCAAGCTTTAGCAGATGGTACAAAACTACTTTTCAAAGAAAATCTTCTTCCGTCTAGAGGAGATACTCGTTTATTCAGTATTGGTCCATCCATAGCAGTCATATCCATTTTACTAAGTTATTCAATAATTCCTTTTAGCTATCGCTTTATTCTAGCTGATCTTAGTATTGGTGTTTTTTTATGGATCGCCGTTTCAAGTCTTGCTCCCGTTGGATTACTTATGTCAGGCTATGGATCAAATAATAAATATTCCTTTTTAGGTGGATTAAGGGCTGCTGCTCAATCAATTAGTTATGAAATACCATTAACTCTATGTGTATTATCAATATCTCTACGTGTGATTCGGTAAGACATAAAAATTCCTCCATTTCTTTTCTTTCTAAGAAGAAAGTTAAATGATTTGAATATCTATTTTTTTATTCATCATTAGGTTGATGAATTAAACCAGATAGTTATATGAGTGAAATAAAACGGCTTCTAAATTTGCTGTTAAAGGAATTCAATCTCATTTCCTATGTACAAGAATTAAGTGAAAGTAAACATAAGCAGCCAAGGCTGTTTACCCCAAGATTGGCTGATTAGTCATCATGGCTTGAAGCGGGTTTAAAAGATCAATTGTATGGGTTTTTTTCTATACTATTACCATAGAGGTATTACCCTAATGAGAGATTCAAAAAAAAATAAGTGGATGGTTAGGAAGACCAAGATACACAAAGGATTAGTAATGGAGATTCTTTAAATTATCCAATAGGATATTTTTTTATAGAAAAGTAATTCGAATTGGGGCTTTAAGTTGGTAGAAATGATTAAGAAGTACTCCCCATGATTTCGATCCAGAGTATGTTCCTGTCCACTGATTAAGTAAATAACTATCAAAACGAAGAAATCTTTTACTTTTGATAATACGAATAATGCCTCTTTTTCTGAGAAAGGAGAATAGGAACGAAATAAAATTCTTGTTATGTAATGCAATGTCTAAATGCTTTTTCGTAATCGAAAATGAGAAAAAGATAGGTTGAAATATCTATGTGATATTCCTCTAAAAATTATTTTTTTCATTCAAGGGTAAAGTTTTTAATTAACAAAGAAAAATGAAAATTTTTAAAATATGAGATCAATTCCGAAGCACTTTTTTATTATTTTATTATAAATCTAGCAGACAGAATTCCATTAGTCTAATTATAGGCCTTAGGATAAGAATTTGATTCTCTATCGATCTTACAAACACATCAACAAATACATCAAGATAAATAAAGTTGAAAGGTTCTTATATTGATTTGTGACCTATGAGGAGCCGTATGAGGTGAAAATCTCATGTACGGTTCTGTAATAGTGACGAGAACAGTGATGTTATTGTCCACTATGATTATCTAACAGTTTAAGTACAGTTGATATAGTTGAAACACAATCAAAATATGGTTTTTGGGGATGGAATTTGTGGCGTCAACCTATAGGGTTTATCATTTTTCTAATTTCTTCTCTAGCCGAGTGTGAGAGATTACCTTTTGATTTACCAGAAGCAGAAGAAGAATTAGTAGCTGGTTATCAAACCGAATATTCAGGTATAAAATTTGGCTTATTTTATGTTGCTTCGTATCTAAATCTACTAGTTTCTTCGTTATTTGTAACAGTTCTTTACTTGGGGGGTTGGAATCTTTCTATTCCAAACCTATTTAGTCCTGAAATTTTTGACATAAATAAAAGAGGGAAAGTTTTTGTAACAATAATAGGTATCTTTATTACACTGGCTAAAACTTATTTGTTCTTGTTTATTTCTATTGCAACAAGATGGACGTTACCAAGACTAAGAATGGACCAACTATTAAATCTTGGATGGAAATTTCTTTTACCTATTTCTTTAGGTAATCTATTATTAACAACTTCGTTCCAGCTTCTTTCACTGTAAAGGAATAGAATATTCTATTCTTCATAACTTGTCTCAAACAAGAGAAAGAAACCAGTAAACTTATTTATAGATATTCAGATATGTTCCCTATGCTAACTCGGTTCTTGAACTCTAGTCAACAAACAATACGAGCTGCCAGGTATATTGGTCAAGGTTTCATGATTACCCTGTCCCACGCGAATCGTTTACCTGTAACTATTCAATACCCCTACGAAAAATTGATTACATCAGAACGTTTCCGAGGTCGAATCCACTTTGAATTTGATAAATGCATTGCTTGTGAAGTATGTGTTCGTGTATGCCCTATAGATCTACCCGTTGTAGATTGGAAATTTCAAACTGATATTCGAAAAAAACGATTACTTAATTACAGTATTGATTTTGGAATTTGTATATTTTGTGGTAATTGTGTTGAGTATTGTCCAACAAATTGTTTATCAATGTCCGAAGAATATGAGCTTTCTACTTATAATCGTCATGAATTGAATTATAATCAAATTGCTTTAGGCCGGTTACCTGTATCAATAATTGAAGATTACACAATTCGAACAATTTCTTCGAATTTATCTCAACTAAACAATGTATAAAACTCTTGATTCGCAAAACATTTAAAAATTCAAAAAAAAAAATAGCTTTTAGATTTTTTTGCAGTTAAAGGAATGAGGTTTTTGCTTGGTCAATACAAAAGAACGGTTGGTTCGTAAGGGTCGTGGCTTGATTTTCATTTAAAATCAATTTTTATTCGAATAATGTAATATTTAATAATATAAAGATAAAGTTTTAACCTTTGCTTTCGAGAATAGATAAAAGTAATCCTGTACTTACATCAATCTAAATCAC